AACTCGTAGTTCATAGTATGAATTAATTAATAAATATAGAACGAATAACCAACTCATCGCTTCGCATTATCTGGATCTAAAGAATCAGTCAAGATATAAGTAAGAATTTGATATATTATATTGGTGATATTATTATAGCAACTGAGATATTGCATAAAAAAAAAAGAAAAACTAATCTGATTATGAGTTGTAAAGCAATAAGACTATACGGATAAATGAAAGGGTGAAAGAAAGAGAGAAAAAAAAAAAATATCAATGATATATGATTCGAATATGTAAGGTCTATGAGTTATCTCATAAAAGATAATGTAATAAAGCATCAATATTAATTAATTAATCCATAATTAAATGAATATATTCATAGAAAAAACAAATCAAGAGCCCCGAGTCAAAAAAAACTGAGAAAGTTGACTCAAGAAAAAATAAAATTTCATTAGAAGCTCCGTTGTAGAATTCAGACCTAACCATTACTCGAGAAGCGATGGGAACGACGGAACCTGTGAATGCCTAAGATTTTTTTTTAAACGAATCTTAATGATTCATTAGGTAGGATGGCGGAACGAACCAAGAACCAATTCATTTTTTCTGAGGAGTCATGGACTAACCCTACATCTGAAATAGACAACGAAAGAGTAAATATTCGCCCGCGAAAATTATTATTATTTTTTTTTTTTTTTTATTTATAAATTTGGATCAATCCGATATGATTCCGATATGATAATAAAAGAAAAAAAATAAAGATTCGTTAGAATCTTATAACATAACAAAAGAACATTCTCTATTTATATTCTCTATTTATATATGGATATCAAGAATTGTCTATAATATAAATAGAATACATGAATATAAAAAAAATACATGTTTAGTTATATATCAAAACAAGATATACAAATTTCCAATAAACCATTAGAAAAAATCTAAAAAAATACCACGATTCAGTATATTTCAATATATGTATATTATAATCGTTTCATTCGCGAGGAGCCGTATGAGGTGAAAATCTCATGTACGGTTCTGTAGTAGAGATGGAATTGAGAAACAATCATCAACTATAACCCCAAAAGAACCAGATTCCGTAAACAACATAGAGGAAGAATGAAAGGAATATCCTATCGAGGTAATCATATTTGCTTCGGTAGATATGCTCTTCAGACACTTGAACCCGCTTGGATCACATCTAGACAAATAGAAGCAGGGCGGCGGGCAATGTCACGAAATGCCCGCCGCGGTGGAAAAATATGGGTACGCATATTCCCAGACAAACCAGTTACAGTAAGACCTACAGAAACTCGTATGGGTTCGGGAAAAGGATCTCCCGAATATTGGGTAGCTGTCGTTAAACCAGGTAGAATACTTTATGAAATGGGTGGAGTCACAGAAAAGATAGCCAGAAAAGCTATTTCAATAGCAGCATCCAAAATGCCTATACGAACTCAATTCATTATTTCGGGATAAGAATTAGAACCAAAGGAAAGAGGTCTTTGGGATGAAAAAAAAAACAATTGCAATTGTGGGTTTCTTTTTTTTTTTGTGGACACACAATATTTCTTTTTTTTTTTTACTTCGCCCTTTGCACTGAAAGAACAGATAAAAAAAATGATATGATTCAACCTCAAACCCATTTGAATGTAGCCGATAACAGCGGGGCCCGCGAATTGATGTGTATTCGAGTCATAGGAGCTAGTAATCGACAATACGCTTATATTGGTGACGTTATTGTTGCTGTAATCAAGGAAGCAGTACCAAATACACCTTTAGAAAGATCAGAAGTGATCAGAGCTGTAATTGTACGTACTTGTAAAGAACTCAAACGTAGCAACGGTATGATAATACGATATGATGATAATGCTGCGGTTGTCATTGATCAAGAAGGAAATCCAAAAGGAACTCGAATTTTTGGTGCGATCGCCCGGGAATTGAGACAGTTAAATTTCACTAAAATAGTTTCATTAGCACCTGAGGTATTATAAGACGAAACCGTGATATATTTCTAGTATTTGAATGAAATACATTAATTAATAGATTATGTCTCACCCATATATTGTAATTAAATTATTATAATGTAATTATTAGAATTCTAAATAATTCTAAATAATATATTTTATTTATATATTTTTTATAGATTTAATATTTAATTATAATTTTATTATTGATAAATAGAAATCTTTATATTTATAGATAAAAAAAACTATTCAAATGAAATTCAAATTTAAAAAAAGAGCATGTTGATTATATCAAAAGTCAAGGGCAACAATCATTTTAGTTTCTCATGGGTAAGGACACCATTGCTGACATAATAACCTCTATACGAAATGCTGACATGAATAGAAAAGGAACGGTTCGAATACTATCTACTAACATCACCGAAAACATTGTTAAAATACTTTTACGAGAGGGTTTTATTGAAAACGCGAGAAAACATAGGGAAAGTGACAAATATTTTTTAGTTTTAACTCTACGGCATAGAAGAAATAGGAAAGGATCATATAAAACTTTTTTAAATTTAAAACGGATCAGTAAACCTGGTCTACGACTCTATTCTAATTATCAACGAATTCCTAGAATTTTAGGAGGGATGGGGATTGTAATTCTTTCTACTTCTCAAGGTATAATGACAGATCGAGAGGCTCGATTAGAAAGAATCGGCGGAGAAATTTTATGTTATATATGGTAATCCTTCTGATATCCGAATTCTATGAGAAACTCCCATACATTTTTGTCAAAAAAAGAGAGAGAGAAAAAGTGGATTTGGTTTCTAATATGACTCCTCATACATTAATTAATACGTGAAGGGATTTTAACTGGAATAGGAATGAAAGAAAAAAAAAAAGGATTCATTTAATTAATGAATCACTTCCCGATGGTATGTTCCAGGTTCCTTTATATAATGAAAAAAGGATTCGGCGTAGTTTTGTAGTTTTATACGTATACTACGGGGAGATTAAATGAAAATTGAAGTAAGTCATTTTGATTCAACCGGAAGGCGTATAATTTATAGACCCCAGAACAAAGATTCGAACGATTAGACTTTTTTTTTCAACTTCAACATTTTTTTTTTTTTATGGGGATAGAATTAGAAGTTCCCAATTTCAGGAAACCATATTTTCTTCCAATAAATAGATTCGGAATTAAGTTAAGGAATGACCAATATGAAAATAAGAGCCTCTGTTCGCAAAATTTGTGAAAAATGTCGGCTGATCCGTAGGCGGGGACGAATTATAGTAATTTGTTCCAATCCAAGACATAAACAAAGACAAGGATAATATTTCCAAAAACCAAAAAAGGGAACGTTCTAAAGCAAAGCTAAAAGAAAGGAAAAAACAAAAAAACAAAATAGAGTATAAAAGTTATATATAGAAATCGCAAGGATCCGCTTTTGACATGAAATGGATATATCCATATATCTCTGATTTATATTTATCAGATAATAAAATATGGCAAAACCTATACCAAAAATTGGTTCACGTAGAAATGGACGTATTGGTTCACGTAAGAATGCGCGTAGAATACCAAAGGGAGTTATTCATGTTCAAGCTAGTTTCAACAATACCATTGTGACTGTTACAGATGTACGGGGTCGGGTGATTTCTTGGTCCTCCGCCGGTACTTGTGGATTCAAGGGTACAAGAAGGGGGACACCATTTGCCGCTCAAACCGCAGCAGGAAATGCTATTCGGACAGTAGCGGATCAAGGTATGCAACGAGCCGAAGTCATGATAAAAGGTCCCGGTCTCGGAAGAGATGCGGCATTAAGAGCTATTCGTAGAAGTGGTATACTATTAAGTTTCATACGAGATGTAACCCCTATGCCACATAATGGATGTAGGCCCCCTAAAAAAAGACGTGTGTAAAAGTCAAAATAAACATTGAAGAGATTTCAAGAGAAATAAATAATTCAAAGATTTGATAAAAATATATTACTATGGTTCGAGAGAAAGTAAGAGTATCTACTCGGACACTACAGTGGAAGTGTGTTGAATCAAGAGCAGACAGTAAGCGTCTTTATTATGGACGCTTTATTCTGTCTCCACTTCTGAAAGGTCAAGCCGATACAATAGGCATTGCGATGCGAAGAGCGCTGCTCGGAGAAATAGAGGGAACATGTATCACACGTGCAAAATCTGAAAAAATACCACATGAATATTCTACCATAGTAGGTATTCAAGAATCAGTACATGAAATTTTAATGAATTTGAAAGAAATTGTATTGAGAAGTAATCTGTATGGAACTCAGGACGCGTCCATTTGTGTCAAGGGTCCTGGATATGTAACTGCTCAAGACATCATTTTACCACCTTCTGTGCAAATCGTTGATAATGCACAACATATAGCTAACCTAACAGAACCTATTAATTTGTGTATTGGATTACAAATCGAGAGGAATCGCGGATATCGTATAAAAGGGCTAAATAACTTTCAAGACGGAAGTTATCCTATAGATGCTGTATTCATGCCTGTTCGAAATGCAAATCATAGTATTCATTCTTATGTGAATGGGAATGAAAAACAAGAGATACTTTTTCTAGAAATATGGACAAATGGAAGTTTAACTCCTAAAGAAGCACTTTTTGAAGCCTCCCTGAATTTGATTGATTTATTTATTCCTTTTTTACATGCGGAAGAAGAAAACTTAAATTTAGAAAACAATCAACACAAAGTTACTTTACCCCTTTTTACTTTTCATGAAAAATTGGCTAAACTAAGTAAAAATAAAAACGAAATAGTATTGAAATCCATTTTTATTGACCAATTAGAATTGCCTCCCAGGATCTATAATTGTCTCAAAAGGTCCAATATACATACATTATTGGAGCTTTTGAATAAAAGTCAAGAAGACCTTATGAAAATGGAACATTTTCGCATAGAAGATGTAAAACGTATATTGGACATTTTAGAAATAGAAAAGCATTTTGCATAAATTTGAAATCCATTGGATTTTCATCTTTTTTTTTAAGATGAAAATGGGGGTTTTGATCTTTAGCACAAATACATATACTAGG